AGATTTGTGCCAAAACAACAGATGCCAAAAAGAACAAAAGGCCTTGGACACGTAGTGGATCTTGAAGTACTATTTCTGCATCTCCCTGACCAAATCCACCCACATTAGGATTACTTGTTAATGGTTGATCAAGTTTGATAGATTCGCCCTCTGAAACACGAAGTTCTGGTCCTGGAGGGATAATATCAACCACTTGGCGTCCATCCAATGCATCCGTTATGGTTATTTCGTACCCCCCTTTTTCTTTTCGTATGATTTTGCTTACTATACCCGCTGCTGTAGCATTATAAACCGTATTGTTACTTTTTGTCCCGTCGGGATAAATCTGGCCCCTTCCCCTGTTACCACCTACGTATATTGGGTATTTTAAGAAGTGAACATCTTTATTAGTCGCGGGATCCGGGGAAAGAATAGGAAAAGTGATTTCACTATATTTCTTACCAGGAACAGGCCCTATCACAAGAATATTTTTTTTAGTGGGGCCGTAATTCTGAAAAGATAGATTGCCTATCTTTTCTTTCATCTCGGGAGAAATACGACTGGGGGGGGCTAATTCAAACCCTTCCGGTAAAATAAGAACGGCCCCTACATTCAACCCCCCCTTTTTACCATTAGCAAGAACTTGTTTCAGTTGCATATCATAAGGAATTCTAACAACTGCTTCAAACACAGTATCAGGAAGTACCGCTTGCGGAACCTCAATATCCACAGGTTTATTAGCTAAATGGCAATTGGCGCATACAATACGACCAGTGGCTTCTCGTGGATTTTCAAAACCCTGCTGCGCAAAAATGGGATATGCATTTGAAATGGAGGCCCGAGTTATTATATATATCATGAGTGATACGGAAATGAATCGAGTAATCTCTTCCTTTATCGAAGAAAAAGTATTTCTAATTTGCATGGTCCAATCGTTGATCCCGAAAATTTCTACAATAAAATTGGGTAGGTCGCTAGTATAGTTCCCTATCCACGATTTTGCTATTTACTGAAATAATTTTACTGGAATATAGGAGGAATCCTCTGAATGGGTAGAAAGAGTAAGGTAAGTACGACCTGGAATGCTTTGCTTAGGTACAAAGTAAGAAACATTCTAATTGACTCGTTTTTCAGTCATTCATTGAATGATAAATCACTACAAGTGACGGAGATACACGATTTAAATAAAGGAAAATCCAATATTTGAAAATTGTATCTAGAATGACTGGAAAAGTGGAAACAAGACCAGATATAATTTGATCATTATGAAAAAATCCAAAATCGTTATAGACATAGCCAATCATTAGTTCCCAACCGTGGGGCGAATGGAATCCGATACATAAATCAGTTACTAAAAGAATGGAAAAGGCTTTTATTGTGTCGCTTAAATTATATAGGAATTCTTGAACCCAAGAATTAAGAAAAACAAGTTCTTCATTACCCAGAATAGAATAAGCACTTAGAATAACGAAACAGATTAGATTTGTCGAGAAGTGCAAAATTGTATGGATATGATCCTCATCGTGTATCTTGATCAATTGGATTGTTTCTTTGTGGAGCCCCATACGAAACTTTTGTAGATGTCTTTCCGGGAATTCCTTTACCATTTCATCCAAGAGAAATAGCTCCTCTAATTCTATGAATTTTTTTAGAATACTCTTTTCTTGAATATCGTTCAAAAAAGTTTCGGATTGCCTAGTATTCCACCAATTAGTAACCCAAGATTCTAGACTTTTATTAAATGAGAGAGTGATCCACCGGGGCAAAAAGACTACAAATACTATAAATGAAAGATATCGAAGGGGAATAGATGCGCTCTTTTTTGTCATTTTTTCATCTGTGAATTGTCACCTCATTCGTTGACTCTATGCGATCTAATATTTCTATCAAGCATAAGTTCTATTATAAGGTATCGCGCCTATTAATTATTAATTTATTAATCGAGCCCCCATTTTTTAGTTGTGATTCAGAGGTTAGTCCTTGAATCTAGTGTAGAAAAAATACAGAAATAGAAGAAGAATCCACTTCGAATTCGAATTCAAATGAAGAAATAATAAAAAAATAGATTGTTTCCAGATATCTTAATTGATCAAATATTCGAAGTAATTACCCCCCCTTTGATGAATGCCCGAAAGATTCAAATAAAGATTCAAATAATGAATATTTTTCGGATTTCGAAATGAAAGAACTTCCTGTTTATTAAAAAAGAAAATATCAAATATTTCGAAAAAAAAAATTGACAGACAAAAACAAAAAAGGGTTTCGTTTTATATTATGGCCGCCACGTACACGTTTGCCTTGGTTTGGCCCCACGAGGCGTTCTGAAGAAACTTTAATTAAGTAAGTTATGCTTATAGAAAAAAAAAGATTCTTAGGGGTTTTCCTCTTGCTGAGAAAGCATTTATTTTGCAGTTTCTTTTTTCACTTTTTTCAAAATACTTCAATTGGTACACGCAAGAAATAGGCCAATTCCGCAGCCTTTTGCTCAATTTCCCGTGGAGTCAAATTCTCATCAGTACGAGTCAAGGGAACGTCTCCCAGGCCTCTGATTTCCATATAAAGGACACGACGAGCATAAATACCCTCTTTTACTTCTATTCTGATGGACTGAATATCTTTCATAAGGAATCGTAAAAAGATGCGGCGATTTTTTCCAGGAAATCCCCAACGAAAAATGCACACTGTTCCTTCTTTTCTATCAAATCGATCATAACCGCTACCTACATTCCATGTAATTGTGCACCACAAATAGGAACTAATAAAGAGACCCGCGATCCCATAGAAAGACATTACGATCCCTTGTGGGAAAAAAAGGATTTGTTGAGACGGAAAGAAGGATATCAAATTCTTATCAAGATAACTAGAAATTCCAACCAATAAGAATCCTAATGAACCTAAAAAAAGGATAAACGCCCAGCAGAAATTACTTGTTTTGCGAGATCCTGCTATAAATTCTATCCATATATATTCTGATCGCCAACTCATACATAGTAGATCCAGTTGCATTTTATGGAATAACAAAAAAAAATTCACTTTACTTTTTTTTTCCGAAGTAACTCTCATCAACTAGTACTATTCTGATGTGAAGTTTTAGTAGTAATTAATCGAATTTGTTAGATATAATAAAATAAAAGCATCCCCTTCATATGATTCCCTATCAATAGCTACATACATATGGATAGATTTACTTTAATTTCAGACATGAGTTCGGATCCCAGCCTATTTTTTTTTATTGCTCGAATTCGTCTGTCCATATATCATGTTTACGCATGTATAAGATCTTTTTCATTTATGTTCGGAGAAAGCCACCTGTTATTCTTATACAATATTCTACTAAATGGATATCCTTGTTCGCTAAGTCTTGAAAAAAAAAACTAGATGAGATTTGACCACATCAGATTTAAAAAATCTTTTTTTTTTGAACATGAAGAGATAAAGAGGCCATTGCAATTGCCGGAAATACTAGGCCTACTAAAGGCACAAAAAGGGAGGGTAAGTTGTTGAGAATTGTCATAGAATGGGGTACCTCGATTTAATATTTGTACCTGTTATTGTTATAAGGATATCTTATAATAATTATAATTCATATTATAATTATTATATTAGTATACTAAGTATATCGAAGTGAGTATATATAATAAGTGCAAGCAATGTCGAACTAAATAAACGGACTTATTCATCTTTCTACATGAAATAGATGTATGTATGATAATCCACTTTCTTTATTATTCTTACTTCTTTTATTTTTATTCTTATATTGTTCTTATCTTCTTCTTCTAATTTCTTTTTTAATAAAAAAAGAGTCTCTTAAAAATTTAAGAATCCCCGAAAGATTCGTTAGAATCCGACCCAAGAGCAGGAATTCTTATAAAAAGGGGACTTCTTGGGAGATATAGAAAGATGCAAGATTCCATATTTTCTATATTCTCTATTTTCTATATTTGAAATAGATACATATAGAAGAGGCGAACAGAACACGAAATTCGTTTTATTTGCCTTGCCTCCTAATTCGAAGGAAGAATTCGCTGTTTATGTTGTTGTTTTTTTACCGATATTACTAATCAGCAATATCGGTAAAAAAACAACAATTATCCGCATGATTCTTTCTACAATTAAATCTTATGTCACCAAATAAAAATGCATTTTTTCGGTTTTTTATTTTGATTCTGATAAACTAACTAACTAGTTGTTCGCCACAAAAAAAAGTGGAACTCAAGACTCTACTTGATTGAATTTTTATTGAAAGGAAAAAAGGCGTGGAGCTGAAATAGCTCACTCAGAACACCTTTTAAAGGGTTACGTGGTACGATTGGATCGAATAAGCCCTTATGGAATAAATATTCAGCCGCTTGTGAACCTTCAGGTACTGTCTTATTCAATGTTTGTTCAATTACTCTTTTACCCGCAAATGCAATATAGGCATTAGGTTCGGCAATAATGATATCCCCCAACATACCAAAACTAGCTGTTACTCCACCAGTAGTAGGAGATGTAAGAATTGATACATAGAATAACTTTTTATTTGATTGATAATCATATAAAGCAGAAGATATTTTAGCCATTTGCATCAAGCTCAAACTTCCTTCTTGCATGCGTGCCCCTCCGGAAGCACACACTAGAATAAGAGGTAAAAGTTTATTGGTAGCATACTCGATCAAACGGGTGATTTTCTCGCCTACTACGGATCCCATACTACCCCCCATAAACTGAAAATCCATAACCCCAATTGCGACGGGAATCCCGTTTAGTTGACCTGTACCTGTTTGAACAGCCTCTGTTAATCCTGTTTTTTTTTGATAAGAATCAATACGATCTTTATAAGGTTCCTCTTCTGAATGAAATTCAATGGGATCCAGAGAAACCATGCCGTCATCCATCGGATCCCAAGTACCTGGATCAACCAAAAGTTCGATTCTATCTGAACTACTTATTTTCAAATAATATCCGCATTGTTCACAAATATTCATTTTTGACTTCAAAAATTTCTTATAATTTAATCCATAACAATTTTCACATTGAAC